CCCAATGCCAAATAGCTGCCAAAAAGCATAAACCAGAAAACACAATATGTGCACCAGCTACACCCTCATAACTCCAAATACCCGGATTTGTTGCAGTACCCCCTGTGATACTCCAACCACCCCACGAATTCGTAATTCCTAAACGAGTCATGAAGGGTATAACAAACATACCCTGTCTCCACATTGGATCAAGAACGGGGTCAGAAGGATCAAAAACTGCTAATTCATACAGAGCCATCGAACCGGCCCAACCAGCAACCAGAGCTGTATGCATTATATGAACAGAAAGCAACCGGCCGGGATCATTCAATACAACGGTATGAACACGATACCAAGGTAAACCCATGGAAATACCCCTTTATCAAAGATAAATAGACACTATGTAACTTTATTGCATTGTAAAAGACTGTACTATGACTATTCTATGTACCTCCCTTGTTCAGTGGATTATTTCCGAACGAACAAGGGCTAATATTTGTTCTATTCTGTTGGTAATAAAACAATGAAACAACTCTGTTCGTAGGAACAAAGCTAAGCAGATTTATTCTATACTCGATAAGTACCAATACGCAATGGGGGTTGATACCAATTTCTCTGAACGAATGCGTACATACTTATTCATCGTTCTATTCATAAAAATTTGACTTTAGTCATTCAGTTTTTCTTTATGATTTTTTCTAATCTATGGATAAAATAAATACGAGATAAAAACCAATACAATATATATTATATTATAAAGACAATAAAATCATTTTGTTACGTTTCCCCATCAAAGTGAAATACAGTACTTACTTCTTTTTTCTTTCATTTAATGCCTATTGGTGTTCCAAAAGTACCTTTTCGAAGTCCTGGAGAGGAAGATGCATCTTGGATTGACGTATAGTGCGACTTGTCAGACATATTGGGTCATATGGGATTTTTTTCCCGTTTTCTCCCCCGATCGAGATATCCTCTGTTTCGCCCAAGAAAGATTCGGTGAATCATCAGAAATTTGGAGCGTGAAGTTCAATTAGATTTAGATATATTTTAGGGGATTAATATTACATTGCTTCGAATAATTTATGGTTGACTTGGTTGGACTACAAAAAAAAATGAAGTATCCAGGCTCTGTTTAGAAAAAACCAATTGATTGGTAATATATCTACGATTCCTAGTTTTATAATAAATGATTCCTATTTAGCTTATTTGTCAAGCGAGTTAGTGTTACGAAATATTTGGTATAAAGGGTATGAAATACATTCATTACAAGGGGGCAGAAAGTCATAATAAAAAAAAAAAATGGTAATGGAGGCCTTTGTCCTATATGTACAAATAAAACTCGGGCAAATCTTTACCCAGAGTAGAGCATAAACCTAAGAAGCTGAAAGAGACCCAATCAGTAACAAGAAAATACCATCGTGATTTGGATTGAATCTCGATGAAACAATACATCAATGAGAAGTTAATTCAATCAGTTTAGTGATGTTTTTATTATTAGTGATGTTTTTATTATATATATTTAGTCAAAACTCATATCTATTGAAGAAGAAAAAACCTTTCATTAGAAGACAGAAAGAGCCTGTTATGAGAAAAGAAAGAGGACTGGAATCTATACATTGATTCTTTTTTTCGCAATTTTTTTGAACCGTATGCATCAAAAGGTGCATGTACGGTTTCTAAGGGATACACTTGGACCCTAATCAACCGACTTTATCGAGAAAGATTACTTTTTTTAGGCCAAGCGGTTGATAGCGAGATCTCAAATCAACTTATTGGTCTTATGATATATCTCAGTATCGAAGATGATACCAAAGATCTGTATTTGTTTATAAACTCTCCCGGGGGTTGGGTAATACCTGGAGTCGCTATTTATGATACTATGCAATTTGTGCGCCCAGATGTCCACACAATATGCATGGGGTTAGCCGCTTCAATGGGATCTTTTATCCTGGTCGGAGGAGAAATTACCAAACGTTTAGCATTCCCGCACGCTTGGCGCCAATGGGTTTTTTTGAGACAAAAAACAAAAAAGAAGACTATGCCTTCGCCCTATGAAATATGAATAGTAAGTAATAATAGACTATTAAGTAATAGTAGCATGGCACCTCGAATTCGATATGATAAATTTTTGCATTGTCAACAAATTAGATTATGTATCGAGAGGGTAGTATGAAATAAAGGATATTTCCAATTTTCTCTTATTTTATTTATCGGACATCCAGTTCAGCGTCACAAGCTCTTTTGTTTTTGGCTCTTAACACTATTTATATTATGTAAAGAGTAGGAAAAAAACAAGATTTTTACTTATTTTTATTTGATTGGATCAAAAAGAAACTTTGGGATTGCTGAATTACAGACAAAAAAAATAATTAATATATTTTAATTTAAGGCAACGGAGCCATCATAGTATTTTTAACTATTACAAAAAGAAGGGTGGCATTTTGATCATTTGACCATCTGGGTCTAATATATTCGTCTCTTTCTTGAATGGCATGGAGAGGTCAATTTGAGTGTAGAGCCGTATGCATATGCAATGCACAAAAGATGCCCGTACGGTTATTTGATTCTATCTTTTTCTATTCTTTTTTATCTTTCTTTTCTCTTGACTTCATCATCATCCCGCGAGATAGAGGGACTTTTTAGTATGTTATATCATCAGGGTAATGATCCATCAACCTGCCAGTTCGTTTTACGAGGCACAAACGGGAGAATTTATCCTGGAAGCGGAAGAACTGCTAAAACTGCGCGAAACCCTCGCAAGGGTTTATGTACAAAGAACAGGCAAACCCCTATGGGTTGTATCTGAAGACATGGAAAGAGATATTTTTATGTCTGCAACAGAAGCACAAGTTTATGGAATTGTCGATCTTGTAGCGGTTGAATGAAAATAACATGGATTTCACGAAAATCCAAATCTATGTTTTATCTCTGAGTTTATTTAAAGGAATTCACAATCATCCGGTTAGGATCAATCTAAACCAGTCCATTATCTATACAATTCAGTATGCCAACTATTAAACAACTTATTAGAAATACAAGACAGCCAATCAGAAAGGTCACGAAATCCCCCGCTCTTCGGGGATGCCCTCAGCGTCGAGGAACATGTACTCGGGTGTATGCGCGACTCGTTTCGATCATATCATGATCTGGCACAAAAGCCATTTCCAGTATCAACGATCAGTACCAGCGGATAGGATAGAACAGAAGCGGAAACTGAATTCACTTATTTTAAAATGAAAAAAAAAAATAATAAAATCTATCCTAACCCCCCATTGGATTATGGATGAATTTTATGGTTTCTCTCGGTCCAAATCCAATCAAGATGAGAAGCAATTTTCCATTGGTAACAAACGGTTATCCATTAAGCGGAGGAAAGCTTATTTTATTTAAAATAAAGATTGGGTTCCTACTCTGGCAAGAACGGAATAAGAGGGTCAGCTACCCAGCTAATTTTCATAATTAAATACCGTTACTGTATAGCTAGATCTCGTTGTGAAAGACCTATTACTAGATAATTCATGGGTAGAGCCAAAAAGGATGAACTATACAAGTTACCAATAACGTTGATTCAATGAAGGAAAGGCTCCGGTGTATAGAGAAGACCTCAGCGTTTAAGAAGTCACCATAGAAACGATGGAACCCACTATTTCTTTCTCTTTATCCATTTATAGTTTTTATTTACTCTATTTTTTACACTTATCGCAGAATACAATTTCTTATTTCGCAGTGAAATACTGAAAAAAAATCGTGGTTGGGAAGGTTATAGCAGCCAAAGCCAGTGGAATTTTTAGTTTATACATTGGAAACATCCGTTTTGTTATTACTAAATTAGGAAAGGGTAAAAGACTAACTGAAAGAAAAGAAATCAATTAGTTATTCGTCAAAGTTTCATCTATTCAATGACTAGAATTCGACGGGGATATATAGCTCGTAGACGTAGAACAAAAATTCGTTTATTTGCGTCAAGCTTTCGGGGGGCCCATTCAAGACTTACTCGAACTATTACTCAACAGAAAATAAGAGCTTTAGTTTCGGCTCATCGGGATCGGGATAATAAAAAAAGAAATTTTCGTCGTTTGTGGATCATTCGAATAAACGCAGCAATTCGCGAAAGGTTCGTATCCTATAGTTATAGTAGATTAATACATAATCTGCACAAGAGGCAGTTACTTCTTAATCGTAAAATACTTGCACAAATAGCTATATCAAATAGGAATTGTCTTTCCATGATTTCGAATGAGATAATAAAAGAAGTAGATTATAAAAAATCTACCGGAAGAATTTAAACGGAGTTTCCCGGAGTTTCTTCCCCGGGAAGGTAGAATCAAAATTCCTATGATAAAATATGATTAAAGGAGTCAAAATAAATGAACGCATTCAATAAAAAAAAAGCTTTCTACGATTTGTTTTTTTCTTACCACACGCTAATCAAATCTAGATCGTCGAAAAAACACTAATCTGCATTTGACTTCGGATTAAAATTATGATGAGTCAAGTGAAGAAAGATTAAGCCTATTTATTTCTGGTTCGAAGACCAGCAGTTCTAGCAATCGACTCGTCAGTTCTTTCAAATTGTTTCTCATTATTCAGAAAGGGTAACAAAGATAAAATACGAGCTTGTTTTATAGCAATAGTTATTAATCGTTGTTGTTTCAAGGTCAATTTATTCACCCGTCTAGATAATATTTTTCCTTGTTCACTAATAAATCGACTAATTAAACTCATGTTTCTATAATCAATTCGATCCCCCGATTGAATCGGGGGCAAACGCCTACGAAAAGATTGCTTGGATTTAAGAAAAGATCGCTTGGATTTATCCATGGTTTGTTTGTTTTTGTTTATTCCGTATCTCGAAAATCCTATTTCCTATTTATTTTATTAATTCTAATTCATTTTAAAGTTAAAGCTACTCTAATTAAAATCGAATTGAGTTATTTTATATCCTCTTCCTTAAAAGGGTACCATACAGATACTCAGTTCGATCTATTTCTTTATCGTCTCATGAATCGTATGCTTGTAGCAATAAGGACACAATTCTAATCGATTAGCCCTATTGCGCCAGTTCTTTTGAGTAGTATATCTGGAAATGCCCGCTGATATCCTATATAATAACACTTTTTCGAACACAACTGTTACATTCCAAAATCGCCGTTACTCGTACATCTTTACCCTTGGGCATGAATCCTCCTTTACTTTAAACTTTCGATTTTTAGTTACTCATATTTTCGATTCCAAACGAAAGAAAAAATAGAAGTTATTTAAATCCAATTATAACAACTATAGTAAATCAAAGTCATAGTAAAATAATAAGTAATACAAAAATTTCTAAACTCTATTTCAATTGGAATACCTTTTCCTTATATTCTGCGCAGTTTCGATTCTAACCCCATCTCTCTATGATTAATATTCATTTACATTTAATTTCATTCGAGAATTCAAACTTGAGCTCGAGTCTCGCAGCTGTTGAATCCACTTTTATTTTCTTTTTTCTCTTTCCTTCCTTATTCGAAAAAGGTAAAAAAGAGAAAAGAGGAGAGGCACGGTTAGTCATGGATATTTGATTGTATCTTTAATCTTTAACTATAATGAAAAAAAGGGGAATGTTAACGCATCCGGAAAAAAACGATTAATCTCTATCAACAGACCTGCTAAAGCCCCGAACCAAAGTGTACTTAGTACTGGTGCCACGGAGAGATATGTTTTAAAATCTCGCATTGAAAAACCTCCCTTTTAGTTTTTTTTATTGTAATACAAAAATGTAATACATAAAATGAAAATAAAGATAATGCATATATGATCAGATGCATATGTAGTTAAGGACGGGTTAAAGTTATACACCTAATCCTTAAGTTAAATTAAATTGTACAATGATCCGTTAAATAAGATTCTGCCTTTTCGTAAAATAAAAATCTTAAAACTAAAAAAATATCTTGCTACGCATTTACGAAAAATACAATATTCATTTAGTTTTGTATATGATATTAAATTAAATAATAGGTTAAATGAGACCAAAAAGACTAAAAGGAGAGAAATTTATGTATATCAATGGACGAAATAACAATGTGGAAAATAAGGCAGTAATTCTATACAATGACACTGTAGAACAACGGAAGGGATGTAGCGCAGCTTGGTAGCGCGTTTGTTTTGGGTACAAAATGTCACGGGTTCAAATCCTGTCATCCCTAGTCATTTATGATACTATCCATAAATCCCCTTTTTATAGTCTATTCGGTTTATAGTCTATTCGGATAAAAAAGCGCTCTTAGTTCAGTTCGGTAGAACGTGGGTCTCCAAAACCCGATGTCGTAGGTTCAAATCCTACAGAGCGTGATTGTTTAGTCTTAGGTCAAAATTAGACTGAGCTAGATCTAGATTCATTAATTTGCACAGCAATAGGAATTTGACCTCCTGTGTATTAAAAAAAAAGAAAGGAGGAGGTCAATCAAAAAAAAAAAAAAAGAGATAAAGAGATAATAAGTAATCAAAGGTCTAACTGATCACCACGTCTGTATTGTAAATATGCAGTTACAAATAATCCAGCCAAAGTAATAGGAATTAGACCTAACACGATTCCAAATAGAAAAACTTCAATCATTTCAATTTGTTTGAAAGAAAAAAAAGAATATCTATACCTAAATATTAATACGAATGGATATGAATCTCAATGACCGGCAATTGATAATTGGGACCATACGTAATTATGGAATAAGGAAAATATCACATAAAGATTTCGTTTTATGAATTGCTCATTTCAAATATGAATTTTAAATAAGTCGTATTTTGCTCAACCCAATAAATAGAGCTGAGGTTATAGTTAAAGCTGCTAGTAGAAAACCAAAATAACTAGTTATAGTAAGCATTAAGGAGCTAAATGAAATAGGTTTTTTATACATATCTTTAGAAAGCACTTACCTAAGTTTCAATTTTTGAAAAATAAAAATAGGAGAATACCCCAAAATACCAATTGAAAGAATAAGTTCAATTGAAAGTTTGTTATTTATCTATCATTATAGATGGCACCAAGAAAGAGAAAGTAACAAGTATATAAAATGAAAAAAATTCATCATCTGTAACATCTACCCATCCTGGAATTTTAATCAACCAATTCATTAAATACCCTTTTGGTAACCTAACCATACGAGATGCGTCGTATAACTTCATTCAACAATGAATTTTGAAATTAGTAGGGACTAAAATCAACAATAGAAGAAATGATCAAAATCGAAATGATTTTAGAGCGAAGAGTAACCTTGAGAAAATAAAAATAAATAAAACTTTTAACTTGACTTTACGTTTAACTCATTAGATTCAGCAATAGGTTCATTCAGATAATATCTTGAGCAACTGAGAAGAAAAAAAGTTATTAGACAATCATGCAAAAAAAGATTTTTTGGTTCAACCAAGTTCTAAAACAAGTAATTTCGATTATCTTTTATAGAGTTCCCATTTTATTTTTTAATTTCCTATTCGAAAGACCGATACTTGTAGCTAGATCCTTGGAGCTCCATCGAATACAAGACT